TCATCGAATTAGATCGATGATCTAGCACTAATGGAATTTCTATTCTGTTTACTGAATCACATGAAATTTTATCCAACTCCATATTTGGAATGAAATGTATGAACTACGTTTGAACGGAGGAATAAAGAGAATTTTCTACTTAAATTGGAAGTTGCAACAGATCAAAATGGAAAGGAATTGATAAAACAGTCCTAGAAACAGAATTCTGTCACTTAGACTTATGAAAGTTAAAGTCATAAGGTTTTGTATATAATAGCAAAACAAAAAGGATTTCAATTATACCATTATTATGATATTACATATTCGAATTTGAGAAAAATAAAAGGGTTCGGTATTTGGGAGATAAATACAAAGACAGAAAAATCAGAAACAACACAACATAGGATCCATTTTTTTAGCACTTAACCGTCTTTATGTTAGAGATTTCGTTATTCAAAAAAAAACGATTCGCAGAGAAGAGAAATATTTCTACTTTACTTTACTGATTTTTGAATAGAATATGATTTGAAGTGTATAAGAAGGGTTGCACTTATTAAACACGTATGCGGATAGCTATAATATCCGACTTCTCTTTTATTGCTGGTTCTATTCGGGACAGTCCGGGTCGTGTTCTATCAAAAGAGAATTTCTATTTAATGCAAAATTGAAGTGAAGTAGGATAATTTTATGATAATTACCTATAGACAATATATCTAAATAATAGATATCTGTGTAACAATTTATGTTCTGGGGTTTACATATACTGATATGTTTTGTTATAATTGAAATTGAGAAGGATTTTTTGATTGAAAAAATAAATACTGATTAGTTCTGTCTCAATTTGTATTTTCTTATGTCATTAGGAAAACACAATTTGCGATTCAAATCCCAGAATCGTCATTAATTCGAACTAAGCAGTCAATAGTTAATGGTTCAAGTTTGTCGGCTGAAAATCCACATTTGATTTCTCAATAGAAAAGCCAGAGAATGTTTTTAGCATTGTGGATTTTCCAATACTATACAATCAATCGAAGGGATGGATAAAATCCAAAAAGGGTGTTTCTTTTAGGAAAAGGATTAAGGAAAACAGGAGTCAAAATCCAAGTACAATAAAACTTCAGCAATCTGGGAAAATTTTCATCTATTTTGTATTATTTTGGCGGCATGGCCGAGTGGTAAGGCGGGGGACTGCAAATCCTTTTTCCCCAGTTCAAATCCGGGTGTCGCCTGATCAACAAAAAAACCCGAAATCTCTTCTTCTCTTCGGTTCCGCTTATAGAACTCGCAGAATTCTTCCCCGTTAGAAGCAGAGGAAACAGACTGTTAATGCTTTGTTGATTCTAAGCATGTGGTCTGAGGGTTTTCTAAACAAAAAGAGTGTGAATGCTCGTTCGCATCTAGGATTCAAGGAAATATTCGAATCTACTGGTAGAGGGTCTATCAAGACTTCACGATTCCCTTATATTACTAAGGGAGTGTCTAATGACTGGATCTTGAATCAGATTGTAGAGCCTTAATAGGAAATCAGTCTGATTCAATTAAGAGTTTTGAAAGGAGGTGCAATATACGACGGACTCGCAAGAATCTCCGAGTGCTCAGGTATCCAACCAATATAAAATTGGATTGATAATTGACTTTTCTATTTTATAGAAAAAGGGGCAAACAGAAAGAATTTCTTTGCGGCAACCCCTAGACAAGCCCCCTCTTTCAGAGCGATAATGGGGAAGGGGGGTACCGGATCAAATGGGGAAATAGAGGTCTGTAATAGATAGAGATTTCTGGTTTTTCGTGATTTCTCCCTTGTCTGTTTTTACTTACTAAGGTCAACAAAACAAAAAAAGAATAGGCCTTATTATTCTTATTCCTACATGTTCCCATTCCCTTCGGATCTTACTACGTATTTTGCTTGTGTTTAATCTTTCCCGATTCGAAATCATAATCGATTTATTGGATTGGTTTCTCGATAGTGTTCGGTCAGAATCCCTTTTTGACTCTGCGCCATGGATTCCACTATTATTAGGGAGGAATAATGGAAAAATTCCTTCGTATTTATAGAGATAGGGGACATAATTCACATGGATATAGTAAGTCTCGCTTGGGCTGCTTTAATGGTAGTCTTTACATTTTCCCTTTCACTCGTAGTGTGGGGAAGAAGTGGGCTCTAGAAGTACTACTAATTGAGTTGAGGAATCAAACCGTATCAATTGTTTTATAGATCGTTCTGCAACGCGTTTTGAACTATTTAAAATCAAAATCTCTGAATTTCGAATCCCATTGGACTCCAATGGAGTTATCTATGATATGAATCATACTCTTTCTCTCAAAGAGATATTTCAGTGATTCCCCTGTTTGTATTTCGAAAAGAAAGGGATTCCGATGATTGGAAATTTCTTCTAACCTAAAATTCTTCTGAAATTTTCTATTTCAATCAATGGAATGAGCTCTTACTATCTTTATAGATAGATACTGAGAAAGACTAGACTTTTTTTTATTTCTTTCCCTCTTTATTGTTCAAAGAAGA